GATTCCTCTTTGGATAATAGGTACTGTAGCCGGTATTCTTGTGATCGGTTTAATCGGTATTTTCTTTTATGGTTCATATTCCGGATTAGGTTCATCCCTGTAATAATCGGATGAACTGAGTTGTAGACATGAAAGCATAAGAACTCAACGGGATCCCCCTCGAATCAGACAAGGAAAGAGGGGGTAAGTCCCGTTGAGTTCTTAATAATCATAATATTTTTTTTTTAGAGATGTTTCAAAAACCTCCACCTTTTCTGATGATGTTTTTAAAAAATGAACTTCGTTAATTGATTCAGAACATCTGTTACTCAATAGTATCTGTCAATACTTAAAACAAAGAAGGAATCACTCGATTTACCCTTTTTGGATGACTCACAATTATATATAAATAGAATATATTTCTATCAATCAGATATCATGCAAACCCTTTCTATACTAATAGAATAGAACCTTACTCCATTTAATCTAATAAATATTTAATCTAATAAAAGTGAAATTTTTTTTTATAAGTTCGTTGAAATTGAAGAAGTTCTATATTGCTCAATAAATTGACCTATATTTATTTGTCCACTACCACTATGTTACGTAAGAAATCTAAAAAAGGGTTATGATAAAATAAACCTAAAAAAAAAAAAAAAAAATGAAAACTACAAATATCCATTTTTTACGAACGGGATCGAGAATCTTTATTAATTCGACACAAGAAAGGGTTGGGTAAAATTCCGTTTCTTGTGTCAAGGACTAGGAGACGAACAATCTACCCTAAAATCCTTTGTTCCTCTCATTTATACTTTGGTTTCTATTCTCCGCTTATTTATCTTTTGTTTTGATTCTAGTCAAATATAAAACTATTGATTCATTCTATATCATACCGTTTCAATTTGGATTGAAAAAACAAATAAATAAAGAAGAGTTAAGTAAAACAGTCGCCTTCACAATATACTATGACCAGGAATGCGGTATTAAGTAATTCCCGAAATCCGGTAGAATAAAGAATATAAATAAGCAAAATTTTTTTGATCATACATAATTCCCAACAAAAATTTGTTTATTTTTAGAGCTTGATGTTGATAAATCCGCAGATCTAGAAATTCATTTCGGACAATTGAACCTTCTCAAACTGTTTCTTTTTAAGAACCAAAAAGATTTGTGCCAAAATAACAGATGCCAAGAAGAGCAAAAGACCTTGGACACGTAATGGATCTTGAAGTACTATTTCCGCATCTCCCTGACCAAATCCACCCACATTAGGATTACTCGTTAATGGTTGATCAAGTTTGATGGATTCGCCCTCTGAAACAAGAAGTTCCGGTCCTGGAGGGATAATATCAACCACTTGACGTCCATCCGATGCATCCGCTATGGTTATTTCGTACCCCCCTTTTTCTTTTCGTATTATTTTGCTTACTATACCTGCTGCTGTAGCATTATAAACATTATTGTTACTCTTGCTCCCGTCGGGATAAATCTGACCCCTTCCCCTGTTCCCGCCTACATATATGGGATATTTTAAGAAGTGCACATCTTTCTTAGTAGCGGGGTCCGGGGAAAGAATAGGAAAGGTGATTTCACTATATTTCTGACCAGGAACCGGACCTATCACAAGAATATTTTTTTTAGTGGGACGATAGCTCTGAAAAGACAGATTTCCTATCTTTTCTTTAATCTCGGGCGAAATACGATCGGGAGGGGCTAATTCAAACCCCTCGGGTAAAATAAGAACAGCCCCGACATTCAAAGCTCCTTTTTTACCATTAGCAAGAACTTGTTTCAGTTGCAGATCATAAGGAATTCGAACAACTGCTTCAAATACAGTATCAGGAAGTACCGCTTGTGGAACCTCGATATCCACGGGTTTATTAGCTAAATGGCAATTGGCACATACAATACGGCCAGTCGCTTCTCGTGGATTTTCATAACCCTGCTGTGCAAAAATGGGATATGCATTTGAAAGGGGTGCCTGGGTTAGTATATATATCATGAGCGATACGGAAATGGATCGAGTAATCTCTTTCTTTATCCAAGAAAAGGTATTTTTAGTTTGCATGGTCCAATCATTGATCCCGAAAATTTCTACAATAAAATTAGGTAGGTCGCTAGTATAGTTCCCTATCTATAATTTTGCTATTTACTTAAATATTAAATATAAATAATTTTACTGGAATATTGGAGGAATCCCTTGGATGGGTAGTAAGTACAATTTTGAATGTTTTGCTTATGTACAAAGTAACAAATATTATAATTGGATCGTTCGATCACTTTTCAGTCATTCATTGAATGATAAATCACTACAAGTGAAGGAGATACACGATTTAAATAACGAAAGATCCAATATTTAAAAATTGTATCTAAAATGACTGGAAAAGTAGAAACAAGACCGGATATAATTTGATCATTATGAGCAAATCCAAAATCTTTGTAGACAGAGCCAATCATTAATTCCCAACCGTGGGGCGAGTGGAATCCTATACATAAATCAGTTAATAAAAGAATAGAAAAAGCTTTTATTGTGTCGCTTAAGTTGTATAGGAATTCTTGAAACCAAGAGTTAAGAATAACAAGTTCTTCATTACCTAGAATAGAATAACCACTTAGAATACCGAAACAGATTATATTTGTCGAGAAGTGTAAAATTGTATGGATGCGATCCTCGTTGTGCATCTTGATCAATTGGATCGTTTCTTTGTAGATTTCGATGCGAGGCTTTTGTAAATGTGTTTCCGGGTATTCCTTTATCATTTCGTCCAAACGTAAGAGTTCCTCTAAGTCTATGAATTCTTTTAGAATACTCTTTTCTTGAATATCATTCAAAAAAATTTCGGATTGCCTAGTATTCCACCAATTAGTAAACCAAGATTCCAGACTTTTATTAAATGAGAGAGAGATCCACCAAGGCAAAAATACTATAGATGCAAGATATAGAAGGGAAATTAATACTTTCTTTTTTGCCATTTTTTCGTCTGTGAATTTAAAAATTTTTAATGAACGCACCTCATTCGTCGACTCTATATGATACTAATATTTCTATCAAGCATAAGTTCTATTACAAGTCATCGATGTATTTCCGGATTTTTTTGTGATTCAGTACAGCGGTTAGTCCTTGAATTTAGAAAGAATATAGAATAAGAAAGAGCCCTCTTCAAATTAATAGTAGTCGGATTTCGAGACGAAAGAACTCCCGTTCTATCAAAATATCAAATATTTAGAAAAAAAAATTCTTTACTTTATGATGAAATGTTTTGTTTTGATATATGATGAATCTATCATTTAGATTTGTTACTGAATTGAGTTAAGTGGATTTACATACGCATAAAAAAAATTGTGGACATAAACAATTTAGTTTTAGAATTGTTTCATATACGTTTGCTTTGGCTCGAGTAAGCGTTCTGAAGAAACTTCAGTTAAGTTATGCTATAGAAAAAAAGATGATTCTTGAGTTTTTTATCTCTTGCAAAGTATTCATTCTTCAGTTCCTTTTTTCAAAATACTTCAATTGGTACACGCAAGAAATAGGCCAATTCAGCAGCTTTTTGCTCAATCTCTCGTGGAGTAAAATTCTCATCAGTACGAGTCAAGGGAATGGCTCCTTGTCCTTTTATTTCCATATAAAGGACACGACGAGCATAAATACCCTCTTTAATTTCTATTCTGATGGACTGAATGTCTTTCATAAGGAATCGGAGGAATATGCGACGATTTTTTCCAGGAAATCCCCAACGAAAAATACACACTATGCCCTCTTTTATATCGAATCGATCATAACCACTACCTACATTCCACGAAATTGTGCACCACAAATAGGAGCTAATAAAAAGACCTGCGATCCCATAGAAAGACATCACGATACCTTGTGGAAAAAAAATTATTTGCTGAGAAGGAAGTAAAGATATAAAATTCCTACCAAAATAACTGGACGTTCCAACCAATAAAAACCCTAATGAACCTAAAAAAAGAATAAAGGCCCAACAGAAATTACTTGTTTTTCGAGACCCCGCTATAAGTTCTACCCATATACGTTCTGATCGCCAACTCATACTCTAACTAGACCTAGTTGCATTTTATTGGAATTGGGAGAATAACAAAAATAATTTTTTTTTTTACTTTTTTTTGTTTCCGAAGTAACTCTCATCAACCAGCACTATTATGATGTGAACCTTTAGGGATAATTCATCGAATTTCTTAGATCCAAACTAAAATAATAACATCCCTTTCATATGATTTCCTAATACATATAGATATATTGACTTTACATTTCAGAAATTCTCCCCGATCCCGATCTATTTGAAAATAGTTATAATTCATTTATCATGTTTACACATACATAAGAGCTTATGCCCGAAGGAAGCCGCATATTATACCATATTTTACTAAATAGATATCCGTGTTATGATCCAAGTAAGTCTTGAAAAAAAAATATATATATATAAGATTTGTCCTTGTTGTATCTAAAAAATCTTGTTTTTTTGAACATAAAGAGATAAAGAAGCCATTGCAATTGCCGGAAATACTAAGCCCACTAAAGGCACAAAAATGGAGGGGAGACTGTTGAGAGTTATCATAGAATGGGTACCTCGATTTAATATTTGTACCTGTTATTTATTGTTATATTTATTGTTTTATATTTGAACCTTATCCTTATATTGTTATAAAGATATCTTATAATTCATATATAATTGTTATATTATACTAAGTATACCTAAGTGAGTATATATATACTTAATAGGGATAGGGAGTCTATAAGTATATGTTTTAAGAAATATATATTAATTTAAGAAATATATATTAATTAATAAAATACAATAAATATATAAATAAATGGACCTATTCATCTTTCTACATGTTTCTAATTCATCTTTCTACATGTTTCTACATGAAATATATATATACGATAATCCACCCTTTTTATATTCGTATTAGTAGTTATTATCTTTTCTTGTCTTATAAATTTCATAATTTAATAAAATTTTAAAGTATTTCCTAAAAACTCCCAAAGAATTCGT